TCTTGCATTTCAAACAATTTACATGATACATCAGGCCGCTCTTTTATAGGTATAGAATTTAACGATTCTTAAGATAAGAAGAGTGGATTCGTCCTCTTAAGTATTTATTTTGTTGTGGTCATTTGATTTGTTAATTTCTTAATAGTAATAAAGAGAATAATGAATAGAAAGTAATGGCTTGGCTCGTGGATAAACGACCAATCCCCGGTAGAAGAGAAGGTTCCATTGGAACTATTATTTATTTCAGGGTGTCTTGTCTCTCTTTTTTTTAAGTAAAAAAAAAAGAGAGAGAGGAAGTGTGAAGAGAAATGGCAAGAAGATATTGGAATATAAATTTGGAAGAGATGTTGGAAGCAGGAGTTCATTTTGGTCATGGTACTAGGAAATGGAATCCTAGAATGGCGCCATATATCTCTGCAAAACGTAAGGGTATTCATATTACAAATCTGATTAGAACTGCTCGTTTTTTATCAGAAGCTTGTGATTTAGTTTTTGATGCAGCAAGTAAGGGAAAACAATTCTTAATTGTTGGTACAAAAAATAAAGCAGCTGATTCGGTGGCGCGGGCTGCAATAAGGGCTCGGTGTCATTATGTTAATAAAAAATGGCTCGGTGGTATGTTAACAAATTGGCCCACTACAGAAACGAGGCTGCATAAGTTCAGGGACTTGAGAACAGAACAAAAGACGGGGGGTCTCAATCGTCTTCCGAAAAGAGATGCAGCTATGTTGAAGAGACAATTATCTCGCTTGCAAACATATCTGGGCGGGATTAAATATATGACGAGATTGCCAGATATTGTAATCATCGTTGATCAGCAAGAAGAATATACGGCTCTTCGAGAATGTATCACTTTGGGAATTCCAACAATTTGTTTAATCGATACAAATTGTGATCCCGATCTCGCAGATATTTCGATTCCAGCAAATGATGATGCTATAGCTTCAATTCGATTAATTCTTAACAAATTAGTAGTCGCAATTTGTGAGGGTCGTTCTAGCTATATACGAAATCCTTGATTAATAATAAGATAAATAAATTATTTTTTGGAACTACATAGATCTATGGAATCGGTTACTATATCCTGAATCGCACAAAATAGATAAAAAAACTGTGAATATTGTGTGATTAGTTTAGTCGGTGTCAAAAAAATATAGAATTAATTTGGGTAGGCAAGAGAAGATTGAATCAAAATAATTCCTTTTTTTTTAAGTAAAGTTCTATTTCTGTCAGAGGGCAATATGAATGGTATATCATGTTCCAGCAACGCACTAAATGGGTTATACGAGATCTCTGGTGTGGAAGTAGGCCAACATTTATATTGGCAAATAGGGGGTTTCCAAGTCCATGCCCAAGTACTTATTACCTCTTGGGTTGTAATTGCTATCTTATTAGGTTCCGCCGTTATCGCTGTTCGGAATCCACAAACCATTCCAACCGCCGGTCAAAATTTCTTCGAATATGTTCTTGAATTCATTCGAGACGTGAGCAAAACTCAGATTGGAGAAGAATATGGTCCATGGGTTCCCTTTATTGGAACTATGTTTCTATTTATTTTTGTTTCTAACTGGTCGGGTGCTCTTTTACCTTGGAAAATCATACAATTACCTCATGGAGAGTTAGCCGCACCCACGAATGATATAAATACTACTGTTGCTTTAGCTTTACTCACGTCAGTAGCATATTTCTATGCGGGTCTTTCCAAAAAAGGATTAGGGTATTTCAGTAAATACATTCAACCAACTCCAATTCTTTTACCCATTAACATTTTAGAGGATTTCACAAAACCCTTATCACTTAGTTTTCGACTTTTCGGGAATATATTAGCTGATGAATTAGTAGTTGTTGTTCTTGTTTCTTTAGTACCTTCAGTCGTTCCTATACCTGTCATGTTCCTTGGATTATTTACAAGTGGGATTCAAGCTCTTATTTTTGCAACTTTAGCTGCGGCTTATATAGGCGAATCCATGGAGGGTCATCATTGACTAGTTTTTGTTTTTGAAATAGTCTAGCTCTTTTTTTTTAGCTTAGTCCAATGCAATGTATGCGCAACTCAAGATAATCTACTTACTTAGGGACCATAAATATACAAATACGACGATCTAGAGTAATAACAAAAAAAAAGATTACGATATTGGAGAATTCTAATAAAAAAAAAAAAGGAAAGAGATCTAATCTAAAAGATCTTTTTCCTAATATTGATATTGTTTTTTTTGTTTATTCAATTTCAATATTATGATTCCTAATTAGAATAGGAATTTTTATGGTATGTATTGGGGTCTATGATTTTAAAAAGCTGTTCTTTCTATAGAATGATTCCCATTTCAGTCAATTTCATTCAATTCAATGATTGACCAAAATCAATAATCAATTTTTTATTATTTATTAATAAATAATAAAAAAATTGCATGAACTTAGCTCAATCAAATACTCATATTGATTTTTTATTTTTATGCAATGATTCAGTTCGTCCGTTTAGATTGTGAGATAATGATAAATA